AGTAACTATCTCGGTTTCTTATAGAAATTTATATAGAATCTTTGAAAAAGACTTTTCTCCCTAAGGGAGAAAAGTCTTACTATCTTTGGGATCGGATCCTACACCGCTGCTCAAAACTTTAGTGGATCGACTCTATTACATAAGTGGATTCCTAATTTTTATCTCACATCATGAGATAAGTATATCTACCATCATGACATAAGTACGCAGTTATTATTGTATCGGCCCCAAACCTCGCTAATTGATCTTTACGGTGCTTCCTCTACCAATTAGATCCTTTTTTATCCATAGAAAAAAGCATATCTATTTCTTCATATTTCGACTTCTATGAAGTTTCTTTCTTTGCTACAGCTGATAAAAATCGTTATTTTAGACGATGCATATGTAGAAAGCCTATTTTTTTTGTTTTTCTTTTTTTTTTTACTTCTATAGTGGAGATAGTCGCACGTAATGACAGATCACGGCCATATTATTAAAAGCTTGTGGTAAGAAGGGGTTTCGTTCTAGTGCGCGAAAATAATATTCCAAAGCTTTCGTATGTTCTCCATTACTTGTATGGATAAGACCTATATTATAGAGTATATAACTTCGATCATAGGGATCAATTTCTAGTCGCATAGCTTCATAATAATTTTGTAAAGCTTCCGCATAATTTCCTTCGGATTGAGCTGACATCCGTTACGGTCGCCATTCAATTAAACGAATCTCCGTTCCAGAACCGTACGTGAGATTTTCATCTCATACGGCTCCTCCCTTATGTGCATAAGGAGAATAATTCATGAAATAAAAAAAAAAGAAGGTGCAAATATTCTCATTATGAACTGAGCAGGGCTAGTGTTTTTACAAGAAATCTCTAGCCAACCTTCCCGCAAGAGATCTTTTTTTAACATCAACATCAAGCGTGTTGGGACTAGATTAGATAGAAATAAGAACTCCAACAATTTCTTTGTTTTCAACGCTTCTTAATTTACAGGAATTAGTCACTTCAACAGCCTTCGATGGTTATATGGGTATCCAAAGTACGAACGAGATGGATGTTTGTTGTCCCAACCATTCTTTTAGTCCCGAGCCCAAGAAGGAAAGGGGTCATTTCTAACAAGGTTTTCCTGTTGTTGATTCCCGGGTGTAGTGCTTCTTCCCTTATGCTGTCTATTGGTACTAGTGAAGTAGGATTGACCCATAATACACAACCTCTAGGTGTAACCTTTCGCTCAATACTCGAATCAAAAATGGAAACATAGCATCTGAGGTTGCATTAATCGAGGATACACGACAGAAGGAATTGTTCTAGTTACAAACCTCACCTTCAACAAGCGTAGATTTATTTCAAAAATTTTCCCGAATCACGTGTCTTTATCGTAAGACCGAGAGAAATGAAATCAAAATAAAGAATCAAATCACACCATCTCTGTAATAGGTAAATGCCTCCTTTTCTCCTGAAGTTGTCGGAATTATTTGCAATAAGATATTGGCTACAATTGAAAAGGTCTTATCAATAAAATTTCCATTTATCCGCGATCTAGACATAGCTAGCAATCCATTCTATAATTCTTCTCATTAGTTCTCGTGGTAAAATCATCCCACAAAGAAAAGAATTGTACAGTACGAAATAACATAAAAACAGCTTGATTTGAAAAAAAAAAGATTATAGGCCTTCGATTCCAATTTCCTATTGTTCCTTTTTGACAGGAATCAATAAGAACTATTTGAACCTGATTCGATTTCATTCTAATCTAGTAGTATACCAACGAGGGGAATTATTCTGATTTCATTGAAGTTACAGATTAGAGTAACTCGAGAAATTTGGATTGAATTATGAAATTATGATACAAAGAAGAAAAAGATCGAATAATCATTCTATGATGAAAATAGAATAACCACCTCCTTTTTATGTTGTGTACATAGCCGGTAGCCACTCCACTATACAAAATCTTTTATGAATTTCGAATAGATGGATAGGGGAAGGGGTTTGTTGTTGAGAACTCTAAAACCGGAACTAAATTTTAGAATTTGTAGGGTATGGAATCATCGTCTATATAGAATTCTGAGAGTCTGATAGAAAGGTATCCATTAACCCTAGTCTAAAAAATTAACCCTAGTCTAACCTATCAATCAGCTGATTCGTTCGAATTTATCGATTGAATCGATTCGAATCGAAATAGTAGATAGTAGAAGGGAGTGATTTTTGCAAACATGAATCCCCCCTTAAAAAAAAGTTTTTCGTAAGAAAAAAATATTCTCTTTATCCTTTATCTCGAAGCCTTGAAAGAAAGATCTTTCTTTACTTTGATGAAAAATTTTCTATTTCTATTTGGAATAGATAGTTCAAATAGATTGGTCGTAGTCGTACCTATCCAATAATTTAGAATGGAATAGGAAGAGCTCGCTATTCACTCGGTTTTTGATTCATAATCATTATGTAGGAGAGATGGCCGAGTGGTTCAAGGCGTAGCATTGGAACTGCTATGTAGGCTTTTGTTTACCGAGGGTTCGAATCCCTCTCTTTCCGTAATTTAAGTGACTCATTTGATTAACAACACCGGATCAAATAGCAACAGAGACCTTTATTCCAACAGTTAGACCTTGTTGACGTGACATGTAAACTAGGAAGAATACTGGAAAGAATATCAAAATAGCCCCTAGGGCTATGAGACATAAATGGGATAAAATCGGGATCAAACCCCTATTTTTCTTACTAAACCTTAGGTTAATTTGATGAAAGGAACCCCTGAACCATTGCTATTTTTTTTGAGTTTAGTTTTAAGTCTGACGAGAATAATATTCTACGACTAACAATTCATTTATTTTCAAACCGACCCATTTACTATCTATTATTTGATTAACTAATCCTTTATATTGGAATGGTTGAAGGGTCAAATAGTTTGGCACTTCCTCATGCGGGGATGAGTTGAGAAAATTTTGAATCAGAGTTCGGGATTTTTGTTCATCCTTCGCCGTAATAATATCTCTGGGTTTGCAGCGATAGCTTGGTATATCTACTATACGCCCATTCACTAAAATATGTCTATGGTTAACTAATTGGCGGGCTGCGGGAATAGTCGAAGCCATACCCAATCGAAAAAGTATATTATCCAAACGCATTTCAAGTAATTGTAGTAAAACTTGACCTGTTGACCCCTTGGCTTTTCCGGCGATACGGACGTATTTAAGTAATTGTCGTTCTGTAAGACCATAATGAAAACGCAATTTTTGTTTTTCTTCTAGGCGAATACGATATTGAGATTTTTTCCCCGAACGCGATTGATTTCTAAGATCACTTACAGCTTTAGGCCTTTTATTAGTTAGTCCTGGTAAAGCCCCCAGGCGGCGTATTTTTTTGAAACGAGGTCCTCGGTAACGCGACATAAAGACTCCTTATTCTTTTTTTTTTTTTATTGTATTTTACAGAAGAAACCTAAACTAAAACTGAACGAAATGAAGCGACGTTTACTGAAGTAGTAGTAGTGTACTTGTCCTATAAAGAAGAATAAAGAAGAATGAGAGAAATTGGATAACTATTCCGACTTTCTATTATTATATATATCAAATCCTTTTCCTGACATAGTTTGGAGTTCCTGTAACTTAATAAATTCATGAAGGGGAAGAAACTTTTTCAATAGTCTTTAATTTCAAAGGGGCATTATCCATTTTTTAAAACAAAAATGGAATAAAAAAAATGAAAAATAGGGAAAAGCCCGCTGTCGGAATCGAACCGACGACCATCGCATTACAAATGCGATGCTCTAACCTCTGAGCTAAGTGGGCCCACATAATAAAAATTTTCTATGCATAGGAATTCAATACACTATAGTATTAGTATAGTGTCTATAGAAATATAGAAAAAGAGTCGAATCTAGAATTTCTAATAAATAATAAATAGTGAATATTATAGAACATAACAATTCATATAGCGATATACACTTTCTAGTTCTTTATCACAATATCACAATTCTAAATTCGAATACCATTTTTATTCTATTTGATAGCCAATATTAAATATTTCTAGATAGTCAAATTTTCTTTTTTTTTTTTTGAATTTACACGACATTGGAAATTCTTTTTGTTACACTTCTATATTTATTATTCTATTCTAAGTTCTATTCTATTTTATATTTTTTATCCTATATATTTCTAATTCTATATTTCTTTACAATTAGTTATAACTAATCAGACATTCCTCGGCTTTCGTTCGTAAAGGGGGCAGTTAAGAAAAAAAAAAGAATCGACCATTCAAGTATACCAAATTCCATGGGATAAAGGGCAGTAATAGAAACATATATATGGGGTATATATCAATCTATATTGAATTGCCGATACAGAAATGATAAAATCCAATTTGATTGGAGCAAATACGGGTTTCCTATGGCTAAGAAAGAAAATCTTTTTCGAGATAGTACTCGGTATCTAAAAAATGCAAGGGTTCCTGTATAAATCAAAGAAAAACAGGAATGATATCATAATGAGATCCTAATCTCAAAACAAAAAGAAGGGGATATGGCGAAATCGGTAGACGCTACGGACTTAATTGGATTGAGCCTTGGTATGGAAACCTACTAAGTGATAACTTTCAAATTCAGAGAAACCCCGGAATTAATAAAAATGGGCAATCCTGAGCCAAATCCCGTCTTCTAAAAACAAAGGTTCAGAAAGCGAAAAAAGGGATAGGTGCAGAGACTCAATGGAAGCTGTTCTAACAAATGGAGTTGACTGCGCTGGTAGATGAATCTTTTCATCGAAACTTCAGAAAGGATGAAGGATAAACGTATCTATTGAATACTCTACCAAATAATTAATGATGGCCCGAGTCTGTATCTGTATTTTTTTAGATGAAAAATAGAAGACTTGGTGTGAATTGATTCCACATTCAAAAAAGAATCGAATATTCATTCATCAAATCACCCACTCCATAGTCTGATAGATCTTTTAAAGAACTGATTAATCGGACGAGAATAAAGATAGAGTCCCATTCTACATGTCAATACCGACAAAAATGAAATTTA